ACAATAATTTATGTACATCAATCAAGAACACCAAAAAAAGTATTGATTTTGATATAAATCATAGGATGTCCCAGAGCTTTCCCCAATAAAAAAAGAACTAGGTATTTGAATTTGAATTTGTTTAGTCAGAACCATTAACTAGTTCATTTCGGAACTAATTGCTTGTCTTCCATTCCAATAAATGCCATTTAAGAACCTATTACTAGAAAAAAGGGAAAAAAAGATTCCATTTTTTTTTATTCGGTACGGTTTCTTAAACTTGGGTGATATATTTTTCATCTCTAAATGTATTATGCCATATAATATAAATCGAATTGAATACGGGTCGGGATATCGGGATATAAAGAAAGACACCACCAATCACTTCGAAATAAGAATTGTTCTGTCGCGGATATTGTATGTAATAGAAACTGAAAAAATTATATATCATATTGTTTTTCTGTTTTGTTCTAGTACTCTTTTATTCTATTTTCACATATTTCTATTTGTTTTTTGTTATAAAGGTAGTATAATTTAGAGAATAAATAGACAAATAATTAAATGAATAGTCAAAATAAAAAAATCAAAAAGAATTTGTTTCAAAGAATAGATGTCTTTCACATCCAATTTTATCAATGAATAATCCTTTAGTTTGCGAATGGCAGTTCAAAAAAAGCGTACTTCTCTATTAAAAAAGCGTATTCGTAAAAATAGGTGGAAAACGGGGGGATATTGGGCAGCGTTCAAAACTTTTTCGTTAGCGAAATCCCTTTCCACGGGGAATTCAAAAAGTTTTTTTCTACGACAAATAACTAATAAAACGTCGGAATAATCTGAATCAGCCTAATTCAAAAAATGAGTTAATTTCGTTTCTAATTTAGACTCTACTTTTGAATATATATTCTAGAATAGAAAAATAGAAATAAAAAAAAAAGTAAGTAAAGATTTCCATTCATTAATGTTTTGAACCGATGAATTTGTCTACTGAATTCTAAAAAAAGAGTTTGGTCCTTCTTTTGGAATTTGAAAAAAAAAAAAAGAATAAAAACCAAATCAAAAGTTTCAACCCTTTTTTCTTTTTTATTGAGTTATTGAAATATGTTTTCATTCGCAAGATGGGGATTCTTATTTTCCCCATCACCCCACCCCCTTATAAATAACTAAATAAGACAACACAAAAGTTATCCAAATTAAATAAATCTTTTTTGAATTGGTGGATCTTGCGCTGAAATTGTGATTCATAAAAACATAAAAATAAAAAAGAAACATCCTATTTTATTTTTTCCTCGATTGAAGTAAGACCTCTTTAGTTATAACAAGTCGATTTTATGAAAACTTCTGTTTTTAAGTTAAATAAAGCTGAAACCTTAAATAATTAAATAAGACGGCAAAGGGAGGGGGGGGCTCTTTCCATCTCTATTTCAACAAGTTTTTATTCATCAATTGGAATGCTTCCTAAAAAGGATTTCATTGAAATTGACTCTTTAAATCTCGACGATTGAGTAAAAATAGGTTATTATGATTTCGAGCAAGCCGCTATGGTGAAATCGGTAGACACGCTGCTCTTAGGAAGCAGTGCTAGAGCATCTCGGTTCGAGTCCGAGTGGCGGCATATCTTTTTATCTTTTATAAAAAGATAAAAAGATATGCAAAAAGTCCTATAATGATAATGAATTTAACTTCTGATTTCCATTCCGTATACTTGAAAGACTCTCCCTTTTCATTTTTTATTTTGATTTATGATATTTTCAACATTAGAGCATATATTAACTCATATATCCTTTTCGGTAGTTTCGATTGGAATTCCAATCCAGTTGATAACCTTATTAGTCGATGAAATCATAGGATTATATGATTCATTAGAAAAAGGGACGATTGCTACCTTTGTCTGTCTAACAGGATTATTAGTCACTCGTTGGATTTATTCGGGGCATTTCCCATTAAGTGATTTATATGAATCATTAATCTTTCTTTCATGGAGTTTCTCTATTATTCATAGGATTTTCTATTTTAAAAAACATAAAAATTATTTAAGCGCAATAACCGCGCCAAGCGCTATTTTTACCCAGAGTTTTGCTATTTCGGGGTTTTTAACCAAAATGCATCAATCCGGAATATTAGTACCTGCTCTACAAGCCCAGTGGTTAATGATGCACGTAAGTATGATGGTATTAGGTTATGCAGCTCTTTTATGTGGATCATTATTATCCACAGCTCGTCTAGTCATTACATTTCGAAAAATTATAAGGATTTTTGATAAAAGAAATAATTTATTAAATGGAAATGAATCGTTTTCCTTTGGTGAAATACAATACCTGAATGAAAAAAACAATGGTTTACTAAACACTTCTTTTCCTTATTTTCTTTCTGCTAGAAATTATTATGGATATCAATTGATTCAACAATTGGATCAGTGGAGTTATCATATTATTAGTCTAGGATTTATCTTTTTAACCATAGGTATTCTTTCCGGAGCAGTATGGGCTAATGAGGCATGGGGATCATATTGGAGTTGGGATCCAAAGGAAACTTGGGCATTTATTACTTGGACTCTATTTGGGATTTATTTCCATACGCGAACAAATCAAAATTGGGAAGGTGTAAATTCTGCAATTGTGGCTTCTATGGGCTTTCTTATAATTTGGATATGCTACTTCGGGGTCAATCTATTAGGAATCGGGTTACATAGTTATGGTTCATTTAATTAACATCTAAGTGAATTGAAGAAAGGAAAGGGACTAATGAATACAAACATAGGACAGCGCAAATATAGAAACGAAACTTAGTGGAAGCTGCCGAGAACCTTTTGAATCACTACAGTACTTGATTCAAAAGGTTCTCACAAAGGCCATAAGGTGTGTCTGGTTACAATTCAAATTTAGTTATTTATTGTTGACTTATTTATTCTTATTCTTTTTTAGTTAATTTTCACTTTAAGCTTAAGACACGAAAAAAGACTTCTTTTTTTTTCATTGGACAACGACCTATTTTAAAAAGCAGAGGACATAGGATTGGTTTTTGATTTTTTTATTCATGAAAACTATCTATAAAAAAAATTAGATAGAATAGCTTCGACCTTGTCCACTGATAGGGAGAGAACGAAATCCGGATAAATACCAATACCTATTACGGGTAGAAGAATAGACATCAAAACAAATAACTCCCGGGGTCCAGAATCAAAAAAATAAGAGTTTTGAGCATTAAATAGCTTGTACCCATAGAACATTTGCCGTGACATAGATAATGAATAAATAGGAGTTAATATCATTCCAATTGCCATTCCAAAAGTAATTAGTATTTTTTGCATTAACAAGTATTTTTGGCTGGTAATTATTCCAAAAAATACTATCAATTCCGCCACAAAACCACTCATGCCCGGTAATGCAAGGGAAGCCATCGATAAGATACTGAATATGGTGAATATCTTTGGGATTGGGATAGCCAATCCGCCCATTTCGTCAAGATAACCAAGACGTATTCTATCATAACTCGTTCCTGCCAAGAAAAAAAGTGCAGCACTAATAAACCCATGAGAAATTATTTGTAAAACGGCTCCGTTGAGTCCAGTATCGGTTATCGACCCAATTCCTATAATTATAAAACCCATATGAGATACGGAGGAATAAGCTATTCGTTTTTTTAAATTCCGTTGGCTAGGAGATGTTGAAGCTGCATAAATTATTTGCATTGTACCTACTATCATCAACCAGGGAGAAAATATAGAATGAGCGTGCGGTAATAGTTCCATATTGATCCGAATCAACCCATATGCTCCCATTTTTAATAAGATTCCGGCTAGAAGCATACAAGTACTGTAATGCGCCTCTCCGTGGGTGTCTGATAACCACGTATGGAAGGGTATAATCGGTGATTTGACAGCAAAAGCAATAAGAAACCCAATATAAAATATTATTTCCAGTTCCGCGGGATACGATTGATTAGCTAATGTTTCCAAATTGAATATTGGCTCATTGGAACCATATAAACCGATACCCAAAACTCCTATTAATATAAAAATGGATCCTCCCGCAGTGTACAAAATAAACTTTGTAGCTGAATAAAGACGTTTTTTCCCCCCCCACATGGATAGAAGTAGATAAACGGGAATTAATTCTAACTCCCACATGATGAAAAAAAGTAAAAGGTCTCGAGAAGAAAATGATCCTATTTGACCGCTGTACATTGCTAACATCAGGAAATGGAATAATCGGGAATTCCGAGTAACTGGCCGAGCCGCTAAAGTAGCTAAAGTGGTGATAAATCCTGTCAGTAAAATAGGTCCTAAGGAAAGTCCATCTATTCCCAATCTCCAGTAAAAATCAAAAAAATTGATCCATTTATAATCCTCTGCTAGCTGGATTAATGGATCGTCGAACTGGAAATGATAACAGAACGCATAGGTGGTTATAAGGAGTTCTAAGGCACATATAAATATAGTATACTCTAAAGTCACCTGATTTCCTCTATGGGGGAGGAAGAAAATTAAAGAACCCGCGGCTATCGGAAAAACTACAATTATTGTTAACCAAGGAAAAAAATGAAAAAAATTCGTGGTAAAGACAAGATACACTTGGACCAGAAAAACCCGTACTCTACAAGAAAAACCCAATAAGAATAAATTCCATTTTAGAGTACGGGTTTTTGTCGGTAATCGGTAAAAAAAAAAAAGAAAATGGATTCGGAATGGCTTTAAGTGGGGTTTTCTGAAACGTCTCAATATCAATAAGCTAGACCCATGCTTCGAGTTGTTTCATGCCATAAATAAACTCGAACACTCAAGAAATCCGTTGGACAGGCGGATTCACATCTCTTACAACCAACGCAGTCCTCTGTTCTTGGAGCAGAAGCAATTTGCTTAGCTTTACATCCGTCCCAAGGTATCATTTCTAATACATCTGTGGGGCAGGCGCGGACACATTGAGTACACCCTATACATGTATCATAAATCTTTACTGAATGTGACATTGGATCTTATAAATTTTTGAACTCCTAAAAAGTTTCGATCTAGTAAAGTTGGAAATAGCCCATATATTTAAACACCAGATGAATCCATGATTTACCAGAATTTTTCTAATCAATCCACTTCTGGATCAACTCATAATACTAATAGGGAATAAAGATACTTTGATTTCTTATGTTTTTGCAAACATGATTGAGGTTACGACGTATTCTAATTATATAGACTAGTTCGAATTGATGAATATTATGATTTCTAAATACTACTTATTCAACAAAGTCGATTGATTGATACGAGTCGATTTTCTGTTACGATAAATTGACGAAACAATAGCTGATCCAATAGCTGCTTCAGCGGCTGCAATAGCTATAACAAAAATTGAGAAAATATCTCCTTTTAATTGACGACTATCAAAAAAATAAGAAAATGTTACGAAATTTATATTAACCGCATTTAGTATAAGTTCAAGACACATCAGAGCCCGCACCATATTCCGGCTCGTGATCAATCCATAGATACCGATAGAAAATAAATAGGCACTCAAAACAAGTACATGCTCGAGTATCATTGACCAACTCCGTACCGATTCCGATTCATTTCAATATGAACAATAATTCAAGTGATTCGATTGCTTAGAATATAACAAGTACGGAACAAAACAAGATATTGGTAATAGATCGAATAGGGCGACTAAAAAAATTTCGATTTTATACATGAACCGAACAGTATTCAAATCGAATTTCAGAGAAATGGATGTGATAACACAGAAAAAGGTTGAATTTGGATTTCTGTTCCTAGTTATAAAGATTTTTTACTGACGAGCCACGGCAATTGCACCTATCAAAGCAACTAAAAGAATTATCGAAATCAGTTCAAATGGAAGAAAAAAGTCCGTTGATAAATGAATACCAATTTGTTGACTATTACTTATCAAATCTTCCTCTATAATCTGGTTGGATCGGGTAGTCCAAATAATCCCATACCACGACGTATCTAGAATAGTAGTGATTAGTGAAAAAAAAATACTTGTACAAACTAGGGAAGTAACCCCATCCCCAATAGTCCAAAGATGAAAATGAAAATCTTTAGAATAGTCTGAACCATTCATGAACATTACAGCAAATATGATTAAAACATTTACAGCCCCCACGTAAATAAGAAGTTGTGCAGCAGCTACAAAATGGGAATTTGATAGAATATAGAATAAGGATATACAAACAAGAACCAATCCCAATGAAAAGGCAGAATAAATTGGGTTGGTAAGTAATACTACTCCCAGACCTCCTACTATAAGACCTGATCCCAGAAAAACTAAAAGAAAATCATGTAGTGGTCCAGGCAAATCCATTATATTAAAATAAGAGATAAATAAATCGAAATGTTTTTCATGACCTTATTGAGAACCGACCAGGAAAAATTTTTTTCTGAGACATTCCCAATTGAATTAAATTATAATCTAATAAGTGTGAGTTAACGGGGGTCTAGTTATTGGGTCAATTTCGCTCTTTTCTGTATTCTAAACGGCTGTTTGAAATGGAGATATTATCTTAATAGACTTTCAATACAAATTAAGTCATACTTCTCAGAACCCAATCAATAGTTAGGATTTGTAATTATTGACCAAGCAAAGAGAAAGACCTTATCCCCTTCTAACAAAAAGAAACCTTAGTACTTTGCAATTACTCTTTAATCAAGAGGTTTACTCCTTTTTTCTTTGAGACGAATTCCCAATTGTTCGAATTGTAAAATCGTCAATTATTGATATTGGTAAACGGCCTAAAGCAATTTGATTATAATTCAATTCGTGACGGTCGTACGTAGCGAGTTCATATTCTTCAGTCATTGATAAACAATTTGTTGGACAATACTCAACGCAATTACCACAAAAAATACAAATTCCAAAATCAATACTGTAATTAAACAATCGTTTCTTTCGAATATCTGTTTCCCATTTCCAATCAACAACTGGCAGATCTATAGGACATACACGAACACATACTTCACAAGCAATACATTTATCAAATTCAAAATGGATTCGACCGCGGAAACGCTCCGATGTGATTAATTTTTCATAAGGATATTGAATAGTTACAGGTAAACGATTTGCTTGGGATAAGGTAATTAGGAAACTTTGACCAATGTACCTTGCAGCCCGTACTGTTTGTTGACCATAATTGATGAACCCAGTTACCATAGGGAACATATCGTGAATAGTTATGAATAATTTGATTTTCTTTCTTTCTCTTGTTTGAGACAAGTCGAAAATATAGTATTCCTTTCTTCTTTACAGTGAAAGGAGTTGGGAAGAAGTTGTTAATAATAGATTACCGAGAGAAATAGGTAAAAGAAATTTCCAGCCAAGATTTAAGAGTTGGTCCATTCTTAATCTAGGTAAAGTCCATCTTGTTGTGATAGGAATGAACAAGAACAAATAAGTTTTAGCTAATGTAATAAAGATACCAATTGTCGTTCCAAAAATTCCATCCGCTTTATTTATTTCAAATAGCTCCGGAACAAATATGTACGGAATGGAAAGATTCCAACCACCCAAGTAAAGAACTGTTACAAATAAAGAGGAAACTAATAGATTTAGATAAGAAACAACGTAAAATAAACCAAACCGGATCCCTGAATATTCGGTTTGATAACCTGCTACTAATTCTTCTTCGGCTTCTGGTAAATCAAAAGGCAACCTCTCGCATTCCGCTAGAGAAGAAATTAGAAAAACCATAAACCCTATGGGTTGACGCCACAAATTCCACCCCAACCAACCATATTTTGACTGCGCGCCAACTATATCAATTGTACTTGAACTGTTAGATAATCATAGTCGGTGATAACATTCCTGTTCCCATCGCTATTACAAAACCGTACATGAGATTTTCACCTCATACGGCTCCTCAGGGCCACAAATAAATGTAAGGACTGAGCCAGTATTAGTTATCTTGATATGGTTATCGGATAGAGTCAAAATCTATTGGAAGGTCCCCAATTATATTATACCAATGGAATTCTATTTGCTATAAACTCTAAAAATAAATAAAAAATAAAGAATATTTCTGAATTGATCTCATCCTTTACGAATTTCAATTTTTCTATCTTGAGTAATAACTTAATCACTCCTTGAATAAAATACTCCTTGTATAAATATCAATAGATATTTCAACCCATCATTTTATTTTCAATTACGAAAAAGAATTAAGCATTCCATTAGTTCATGAATCAGGACAGGAATTTGATTTCTATGAATATATGAAAGAAAGAATAAAAAGATCTTTTTTGTTTATATTGGAATTGTATTTTTTCTATTTTTTTTTTGTTCCTCTTCTTCATTCTGAGAAAGGGAAAAGGGGCGCTTAAAAAAGGGTAAAGTATTATTTCGTTCCCGATAGTCATTTCTTTAATCAGTGGATAGGAGCATACTCTGGATCGGAATTGTGGGGAGTACTGCCTGATCATTTCTACCAATTTAAAGCCCCAATTAGTATTCTTTTTATGATATGCAGAAGTATCCTTTTAGATAATTTACATAATTTCCATTACTAATCCTTTGTGTGTTTTTTGGTGTTCCTTCCTACTCACCCATCTTTTTTTTAATCCCCCTTTTGTAATATCTGTATTGTAATACATACAAACGATAGTGAAAACTCCATAGGGTTGATCCTTTGAGTCCGCTTCAAGCCAGGATGACCAATCAACCAATCTTGGGGTAAAGGGCTTCTTCCATGTTTGTTTACTTCGACTTAACCTTAACTCTTGTACACAGGAAATGAGACTCAACCCACTTTTACTGCGAATTTCGAAGTTGTTTTCTTTCACTCATATATAACTACCTAATTAATTTTATTAACCTAAAGAAGAAATAAATGAATAAAAAGATGAAGATATCTATTAAATTTCTTTTTTTTGTCGAAGGAAAAGCATAGGGAAAAGAAGAGTTTCTGTTTTAACGAATCGCACGTAGAGATATTGATAAAACACATAAAGTTAATGGTATTTCATAACTAATCGATTGAGCAGCAGCTCGCAGACCACCTAAAAAGGAATATTTATTATTTGATCCATATCCTGACATAAGAAGTCCAATAGGAGCAATACTTGAAATGGCAATCCATAAAAAAATACCGATATTGAAATCAGCTAAAACAAGGCGATAACTAAAAGGAATTACTGAATAACTTAGTAGAATTGATATGACTGCTAGAGATGGTCCAATACTGAATAACCGAGTATTTCCTCTAGATGGAAGAAGATTCTCTTTCAAAAGTAGTTTTGTCCCATCGGCTAAAGCTTGAAGAATTCCCAATGGGCTAGCGTATTCAGGCCCAATACGTTGTTGGATTCCTGCAGATACTTCTCTTTCTAACCACACAATTACGAGTACACCTATTGTGATTCCCAATACAGGCGTGAAAATAGGAACAAGCATCCATATGATCCCATAGACCTCTTTTAAGGATTCCAATCTGGAAAAAGAATTGATATCTTGTACTTCTGTTGTAGCAATTAGCATTTCAACGATCAACTTCTCCCATAATGATATCTATACTACCTAGTATCGTCATAATATCAGCCAATTTCATTCTTTTAACTAACTGTGGAAGAATTTGCAAATTGATAAAACCAGGTGGGCGAATTTTCCATCTCCAAGGAAAACCGCTTTGATCTCCTATCAGAAAAATTCCCAATTCTCCTTTTGGGGCTTCGACTCTCACATAAAGTTCTTGTTTCGGCAATTCAAAAGTAGGAGAGGGTTTTTTACTAATGAATCGATCTTCAAAATCAGTCCATTCTGGGTTGTTTTCTCTATCAAAGCATCGGATTTCTAAATTCTCATAAGGCCCCCCCGGAATTCCTTCCAAAGCTTGCTGAATAATTTTTATGGATTCCGTCATTTCACCCATTCGGATTAAATAACGGGCTAATGAATCTCCTTCTTTTTGCCACTGTACCTCCCAATCAAATTCGTCGTAACACTCATAATGATCGACTTTACGAAGATCCCATTCGAGTCCAGACGCTCGTAGCATTGGTCCTGACAAACCCCAATTTATTGCTTCTTCTCCACCAATAATGCCTACTCCTTCAACGCGTTCTAAAAAAATAGGGTTTCGCGTAATAAGTTTTTCATATTCAACAACCCCTGTTAAAAAATAATCACAGAAATCCAAACATTTATCTATCCAGCCGTGAGGTAAATCAGCTGCTATTCCTCCGATACGCAAATAATTATGCATCATTCTCATACCGGTGGCAGCTTCGAATAGATCATATACTAATTCTCTTTCTCTGAAAATATAGAAGAAAGGAGTCTGTACACCAATATCTGCCATAAAAGGGCCAAGCCATAACAGATGAGAAGCTATACGACTCAACTCCAACATAATTACTCTGATATAGCTGGCCCTTTTAGGTACTTGAATATTTCCCAACAGTTCTGGTCCATTTACAGTTATTGCTTCTGTGAACATAGTAGCTAAATAATCCCAACGTGTTACATAAGGCAGATATTGTATAGTTGTTCGATTTTCCGCAATTTTTTCCATCCCTCTGTGTAAATAACCCAATATTGGTTCACAGTCAATAACATCTTCACCATCTAAAGTAACGATGAGACGAAGAACACCATGCATTGATGGGTGGTGAGGGCCCATATTGACTACCATAAGGTCTTTCCCAGTAGCTAGTATATTCATAGGTTTTTCCTCGATTCATTCTTAGCATGAATTGTTGAAAACAAAAAGAAGTTCATCAATATTCAAAATCTAATAAATCAAATATTTCAAAATTGGATTTCAAATTAACGATTTTTTGACTCCCGAATATTCAACTGAATAATTAATTCTTTATAACGTACTCTATTTTTCTTTGACAAATACGATAGCAACCGTTGGCGTTTTTCCAGAATTTTCCGTAGACCTCTCTGAGATAAATAGTCTTTTCTGTGCAATTCCAAATGTGAAGTAAGTCTTCGTATCTTATTGGTGAACCTGACTACTTGAAATTCAACAGACCCGCAGTTTTCTTCTCTTTTTTCTTGAAAAATAATTGAGATGAATGAATTTTTTACCATAAAACAAAATCTCCTCCCTCCTTTTTTTTATATGAATTTTACTGATCAATAATAATAATGTTAGTCATTTTAATTTGATATACACAACAATCTTACGTTCGTTATCAACTTTCTCTAAAATCAACCAAAAATTAATTCAATTTGCAATTTGATTAGGGATCCAAAAGTATCTTATATTTGTGGAAAAGAGAAAAGTTGATACCTAAAAAAAACGATTCTGTTGATTCATTTATAGATCTAATTGATATGGATATCATTAAATGGGTATCATGTATCAGAATGGAATCGAAGATAAGGTATGTGTGAATATCTGGGTTTTCATATATCCCACACACCATAAGCATAGATAAGAAAAACATAGTATTAACGAATTTTCAATCGTGGGTACATATGTATCCTTACCATACTGAAACGACTACCATTATTGGTATTAAACCAATAGCGATTCATACAAACTAAATCTTCTAATCGATAATTGGACCAAAGAAAGAACTTTACGTTAATGAATTTCTTTTTTTCTCGAGCAAGATCTTTTCTTTTATCCCAAACGTAACTACGCATACCATTTCTATTCTTCGAATTGAAACAAATTAGAGTTCTCAATTCTCTACGACGTTTAGGGAATAAAATCTTTTCAGGAACAAGCAAATCATAATGCTTTTTGTCTTTAGTTCCAGTCCTTAGTTGATGGCTTGGAATCCATTCATCAAAAAATTTCTTATCAGCATAGCCTTTTTCTCGGTATCTTTTATTAAATTTTAATTGGCGCTTATTCTTATGAACCAATGAAATACCTATGGTTTGATATATAAAAAATTGTCCAGCATTTTTTACAGACAGACGAGCGGGTTCGATAATAACTATTCCCCTTTTCATCAATTCGGCAAGAGCGAAATCCTTCTCAGTCATCAAAATATCCAGACGCATTTCTTCCCTTTGAATATAGGATATAGCAATTTCTCTTGGATTTATCAGTCGTAGCAGGAGACAACCGATTTTGATATTATTCATTACCTTTTCATTTAAAGAATTATCCCATCTCAACTGAAAATGAAAATCTTTTTTTAGTAAGAAATCAAGCTCTGCTTCTATATTGCTCTTGTATTGCTTTTTCTTTCTACGTTTTTTCATGTCAGATCCCGCATACTTTTCTTCAACATCTTTTTCTTGCTTTGAGAGAACTGATCCAAGACTTACTTGGTTTTGTGCATCTGATCTCGGATTTCCTTGGCTTGTGGTTTTTTTTTCTTCTTGACTTCCATTGTCTAATTCAAGATATTTTTTTTTATTCGATGATATAAAAAGATATTCCTTTTTCTTTATAGTTCTCTTTTTATTACCATTTGCATTTCCATTAAAATCGGAAAGAAGTAATTTGATTGGTATGATCCATGGTTTCGTTTTATATGCATTAAAAAGTAGCACAAATTCTGGGAAGAACCAAAGCTCCCAATTTGATATAAGACTATTTAGTATTTTGTTATTCATTCCCATCCAATCAAAAACGAACTCTTTTTGATTGGATGGGTTAATTTCTTCATTTTGATGAATTGTAAAATAAAAAAGACCTTTCTTAGTAATTTCATCAATTATTTGATAATTATCCGCCCCAATCTTAGTATTTTGATTACTGTTGGTACCAGTATCCATATCAACCCAGGATTGAATATCGATCTTATTTCTAAGACAAAAATAGAGAATTCTCCAATCAAAATATTTTCTATTCGAAATTTTATCTATATCCATAATATCGTCTTCCCCTAGATAATTATTGATAGGGATACTTCCCAGCATACCAAAAAATTTTCCTTTCCCTATGTTGTAATTATAAAAACTTTCTTGGACTAGTGATCTATCAATAGACGAGTCTTTCTTATCGTCATAATTAATAGATTTATATGATAAAAGATCATATCTATAGTATTTTTGAAAATTGGATTTTTGATTCTGTAATGGGTCCGCTTCAAAAAGATTTTGTTTTTCTTTTTGGTAATGAGTTAATCCGTTTTTTTCATATGAATCTTTTTTGTTTAAATCTTTATTTTGAGTCATACAGTCTTGATTCGCTCGATTTCGCCATTTTTGTGGTACTAATTTAGTCCATCTAATCCTAGGTAAATCGTATTGATAATGACTACTTAACCAGGTTTTCCATTCATTCATTCCAAACTTCCAAAAAGGTTTATGTCTTAATTCGTACTGAAATATTCCTTTTTTTTCAAAACAGTCTTTTAGTTCATTCTTAAGAAAAAGAGATGTTCCGTGATATTGAAGGACAGATCTTAAATTAGAAAAGTTAATAACTTGGGTTTGTGATAATTTGTAAAATACATATGCTTGTGATTGTGAGAAAGAAGATAAATCCCAAAAAATCTTTGAATTCTTATTATTATTACTAGTCTTATAAAGTGATTTTTTTAGAGTCGAAAGAAAGTGAATTGTATTTTTAGTTGGTTTATTAATTTTTTCCTGATTTGCTTCATTATTGTGGACATTTTGAATTTGAATTTTTTTTGTTGATTCAAAAAAAATTTTTGCATTCATTCTTGGAATATTAAGTATAGATAAAAAAAAGTTTATGTATACCCTTTCAATCAAAAATTTTATAAAAAAATATGATTTACGGATTAATCGAGTATTTCTTCTTTTTAATATCTGCCAAATCTTTTTTGATGATTCTAATATTTTAGCACGATAACTTATTTTGGTAGAACTAATATTTATTTCTTGAGTTAGCAATTCTTTTTTCTTCTCTTTTGTAATTTTTTCTATTTGGTTTCTGATTATGTTTGTTCTATTACTTAGATCTTTCATTTGTTTTTCTGTTAGTGAGAAATTTGTCCAATGCATAGATCGAATTTGAATAGACAATTCGTTAATCGTATGATTCCCGATTATTGTTATCGAATCTTTTTTAATTTCACCCAAATCCTCTATTTCTCTCGTTTCTCCCAATATAACTAATTGAATTGGCTTTCTTTTTGAAAGTTTTTTTATTCTTCCTTTTAGAAATCGAATGCTTTTGATGACCCATTTGTTTGTTTCTTTTGCCACTTTTCGGAAAATTTTTGTTCTTTCTTTTAAAATTCTTAAAACTATAAAAGACTTGGTTTTCCATTTTCTAATTTTTTTTTTGAATTCTTGCAAAACGGGTTCAAAAAATGAACGTTGTTTTCGGGGAGAACCAAAAGGAAATTCAGTTTCCATTCCCAAAACTGTTAAAAAACAAAAATCACTTTCTTGTCCTTTTATTTTTTTCAATGAATCCTTATGAAGGGATTGTAGCTTAGATCTGCGCCGGGATTTTAGGGAAAAAGGAAATAGGATCTTTATTTGAATACCGTCTGTTAACCAGTTGTACGGAAATTCTGTTTCGGATAATTGAATACCATTATAGGTGCATTTAACATGCATTTCCTTTTTCCAATCATTTAAATCCTGGGACCACTCGGGCCATTCAAATAATAGTATGCGAGCGAGATTTTTAGCTATTATCAATGAAGGTAATATAATATATTTTCTAAGAATCGATTGAGTTAATAATAGAAACCCTCTTATTACTTGAGAAAGGAAAAAGCTATCCCAGGTTTCTGCTATTTTCATCCGTCCTTTTTCTTTTCTTTTGTATTCTTCTTTTTTATCAATTTTTTTTTTCATTTCGTTTGTATAATCAGACTGTTTTTGGTCTTTTTGTTTCCACATCCAATTTCTAAAAATTCGAAAAATTCCGTTGATCGGTCCGGAAATCTCAAAAGAAAAATAAAAGAGTTTCTTTATTCTGTCCAAAAAAAGGGGTGAATGGGTATTTGCTTGAAAAAATTCCCAAGTAACGGTTTTGCGTCTTTGTGCGCGCATGGAGCCTTTGATTAGTTCTCGACGAAAATCCGATTTGTACGAATAGCGTCTCAACTTTACTTCCTTTTTTTGCTCAAGATTCTTATTATATTTGTTATTAGTATAAGTAAAAATCAATATCCGTTTGACGTTTCTT